CCAGGAAGAATGGAATTACCCGCCTTCTCGTGATGAGCCAAGGGGTCTTTGCGCCAGAGGAGGCGTTGGAGAAGATTGAAAGGCCAAGCAAGAAGAGAAGTCCAGATGATCTTTTCTCGGGAAAGAAGGAGTAGCGCTATGCTAGGCTAAAGCGGAATCTAAAAAAGAAGGTAGGATTGAAAGAAGGAATTGAGCCTTGGTCGAGTGAGCTTTCGCTTCCTTGCCAACGTAGAAGGAGAGAGCCGGTATTAAGAACCGAGTGGCTCATCCTCGGAAACGGAAGCCCCAGTGATCAGCAAAACAGAGCAGAAAAGGCTCGAGGAATTACATTTTCGTCAGCAAATCGTCGCTGAAATAAAGAGAATCGATTTTTCTAACATCAATAATCCATTGGTGAAAGACGAGAAGGATTTTAAGCGAATGAGTCATTTCTTGTTTTCTTATATGCAAAAAGAAAGTTTTACGGTAGTCAAAAATGTTCTGTTTGACTTGCAAGAGAAGGGAGCAGAGAGCATACGGTACAAACGGATGTTGAAAGACTGGATGGCCAAATCTTGGGTTTCTCCGAGATATAGGTAAGTTACGTTCACCTCACGTTGGTCTCTTCCACTTTCCTACCGTACTACACGAGGGGGCCCCCTGCCCTGGAACAATTACGACCGAGAAAGAAAGTCGAGCCTCGGACTCTAAAGAGGAACCCCTATCGCCCGAGAAGAGGGGGTTAAACAAATGTTGGGCCAAAAAAGTGTCTTCGTCCTTTAGCGTTCTCCCGGCTCAGAAGACACAGAGCATGGGGCCAGTCAGTTCTATCAGTGCAGTATTTGTCTGAGGAGTGCTTCCTCCCGAGCCAGTAGGCCGATTGGTGTATAGAAAAGAACCTTCCCAGCCAGAGCCACCGAGCCTGTGTTACTAATTGGCTTGATAGTTCAAGTAGTAATGGCGGTCTCCTGTCTGTGGTAGTCAAGCATGTCTGTGGCTAGAGGAGAAAAGCAGTCTATCCTCACAGAGAAAGAGAAGGATCTTCGGCAAGGGGTTCCCGGCTTCGCGAGACCTTTTCGATCTGCTTTAGGCTAAGCTCAATGGGGCCTTGCTTTGTTGATGCCAATCTCTTAGTCTGATTCAGATAAACTGTGAACCAAGACATGAAAAAGAATGAAGTAAAAGGGAATTCTTTCATATGAGATCTTCTATTACGAGATTTCTAGTTAGAGGTAAAAGAGCCCAAGCCCCGAAAGGAATCCTGGCTACGGCTCTTAGGATGGAAAGAGAACCTGCCCTGAGAGATTGGCATTGGCCTGTCGATCCTTAATTTACGCTATTTCTGACTAGAGAGAGGACTTAGATCGGAGAGGAGCGAAAAGCCCCCGGAGGAGACCCCGTAGGGGTCCTCACTACTGCCTTAAAGCCTTTCCCGGAGTAGCGATAGCCTCCTTCCGTGAAGGAGCGTGAGCGTAACGAGAGCTACCCGCTGGGGGCGATAGCAATAGCCGGTCGCCAAGGCGCCACTCGTGCTCTGCTCTGCCCTGCGGATCCGGCGAATAGAGTAGGCAAGCGAAGCCTTGAGAGTGCTTATCGTGAGGATCTGAAAGAGAAAAGTGCTAGGCTAAAGGTTTCACTGCAAGTGAGTGAAAAGCCAAGTACAGGGGAAGGCGCAAGCACCACACTACTACCATGAAAAGTCGAAAGAGCCATGCCCCGGATATCTGTGGAACGGGCAATACTTGGAGTAGTCCAACCCTGATGGCCATGGCGTCGGTCTCTCCTTGGCTCAGAACTGATGGAAAGCAATCAATTAACATAGTAGGAAAGCGCAGTTATCAATCTTCATAGGCTAATGCCTAAAAGTAAGCATTGGATGAATGCCCGGGAGAAGGAAGTCCGCTTTTCTCCATCCTCTATTACAGCATAGTTGGAATTGGATATTCGTAGATCGGATCTTTTCTGGTTCTTGAATACGACAGGGCCCTTGACTAGGAATTCCGACAGCACCGGTTATGCGGCCTCTTAGTCAATTTGTGATGAATTCTCTTCCTATTCGTTCGCACCCGAGAGAGAGTAGCTTCCTTTCGAGCTGGGTAATCAAAAGTTGAAAGAAAAAAGAGTAATTATTCCGACATGCCGACAGTGCCATGAGCTTCTTCTTCTTCACTCGGAGTGCTTTCTGAAAGAAGATGCCCTTCCTAAACCAAGAGGATAAGAGAAGAGCTGCAACTGCAGGGGATTCACTAGCAAGGGTAGCAGGAGTCGATAAATTGGACAATCGGGTAAGCTATTTCATTTGTAAATATCCACCCTGGCTTGGTTGGTATTATTGGGAGGACTCTTAGACACCCGCGTGCCGTCTTTCCTGCTTTGCCATTTTACTTGTTTGCTGCAACTTATGGGGCGTACCCTGAGACTGCTCCCAGGGCTTAGGACTCCCGACCAAAATAAGACTGGAACTTAATGGGCTTAGCTGCAGTTGGATGGCAGGAAGAAGTATTTTTCTGCAACAGGTACTAGATCTTCCATTGCCTTACAGGAAACTGGCCCTACATTTACAGGGCTTACCAACCAAAGGGGAACTCCAGGTGAAGACCTTATTAAGCACTCCAATTGGGCTTGCTTCCCAAAGATCCTTAGCTTTCTCCCAGGAGTGATACAATGGCAATAGGAGAAATCCCACTATTACGGGCTCTAGGTGGAAAACTTCTTACCCAGAGACTGGAAAACCCTTATAAAAGCCCTTTTTGTTCGCGAAAGAAATGAAACTTCTAAGAGTCCCGATATCCGCTATCAATAGCTTTAGGCACTCTAGATCCGATCCTCGTAATCTATTTTCTAGCTAGCTCTCCGATGTTCTCCAGCGGCGAGGCCTAGACCTTCACCAATAGCTACGAACTGCTCACTCGTTGAAAGCAAGAGGAAGTCATTGAGAATAGTATGCTTAGGATCAAAAATCGTATGTATTCTCCATCGTCTGCTCACACTCATCAAAATAAAATAGGTTGGTATCTTTCATTCACGAATAGGTTGTAGAAAAAAGGGAATCAGTTGCTTCATGAATAGGTTGGTAGCCAACCAGAGACAGAAAATTAAATATCGTTCTATAATAAATGAATTGTCTCACACGCTCTGAAGTCTTGGGACTGATCTTACCATTGGGACTGCGCCTAAGATCAATCCTAACCTACTTATAATACGTTAATAACCGATTGAATTTATTAGGACAAGCAGCCAATGAGTGTAATTATAGGCCGCATCCTCTTACGCTAGTAGCCACTGCTGCTTATAATTCCCCTTTCCTAGAAAAAATGATTATGCTAGGTTCGCCCTCTTCTCTTGGCCACTGGATCGAATCCAATAACTGTAATTTCACCTCTGGCCCCGATTGAGCATCCAAAAACTCCACCTTCTGCTTCAGTCGTGACTACATTCTCAGATTCCGGAAATAAGAATCTTCAAAATATGAGTTCTTGGCAACAATCCTGATAGGAACAAGTCCCGAACCCAATGGTATTCTATCTATTTTACAAGCGTACCTATTCCTCTAACAGAAATGGAAATAATGAAGCAAGGCTCAAGAAAAGAGGGGTCCGTCCATTGAGATTAGAGCCGCTCGCCCTTGGTTAGAGACAGACTTTCCCGCGGTTAGATAAAGAAAAGTGTTTATTCTTTCAAGCTCGGCTAGACGCCGCGGTTGTTAGGCAGCTCAATTAGATAATGGGTAAAGCGCTCTCTTTCCTTCTTTCTGAGCAGAATCTCTTTGGCGGGGAGAACACTACAGTACCACTTAGTCAAGTGAAAGCCGGGCCTTTCTCCACTGGAAAGTAAATCGAGCCATGTGTTCTAAAGCACAAGTAAGGGCTTTTTTGTTCCACCAGAGAGAGTATATTCTCACACTGAATATTACCTTACGATGCATCCTGGCTCTCTCTGCCGCAGATAACTTTGGCTCCTCTCCTAGCCCCTTTACGATTCTAAGTAGACTATTCTGGGATAATGTAAAACTTTGCAAGGCAAGACGTCTTGATGCCGAGTCTAGCAAGAATAGGTTCTGAAAGGGAATCAGATTGATAGCTTTTTTAATGGGGCGAGGCTAACGGTTCCGATAGAAAGCGATGCCTACTAGACTGGCTCGAATAAGCCTTTAAATAGTCTCATAGCTTCTTCACCTAGCAGAAGCAGAAGTAAGAGACGCAAGGAAAGAAAAAAGCTTGTCCAAGGCAAAGAAAGAAGCAAAAAAACCTATAGATAGATATAGCCGTGGCTCTTACACGGATTCCCTTCGGGCCGACTAGGGGAATTTATCTAAGGAGGCATCTACAAAGAAAGCATGGTCGATGGGACTAGACCTCAAAGATGAAGATAAGACCTTAACCCGGAGCCGAGGAGAGGAAGCATCCTGTTCACCAATCCGATCTTGTTGAAGAAGCAACAATAAAATAAGCTCTTGCTCACTTCATCCCTCTCCTTTCAGGTGCAGATGAATATGCTATGCTGTTTAGCTTGGGACTAGGGCTTGTGATCCCGGTAGAACAAAAATAACAAAGGAGCTCTCCTAAGCAAGCTGCGGAGTCGTAGACTATTGCTTTAAAGACGGGATTGGATCTTTCCTTCTGATCCTAAGCTGTGAACTCATGGTCAAATGGCTTCCGAAGTGGGCTTCTCTTAGGCTTTCTCTTGGTGGAGGAAGGGCTACTAGAAGCCTAGAAGGAAAATAAGTCTGGGCTGGACCTTAAACTGTAACAAATAAGAGCTTCAAGGACTGAACCAAGGTAAGGGAATAAAAACCTCTTATCTTCTGCACCGGTTCCTGATTCAATTGCCCAAGAAAGAAAGGGCTATGCGAAATGCATTAGACATAAGGTTCAAGGGAATCGAACCCATCTCCAGTATCCTATCGCCGGATGGTGATGCTCCAACAACCTCTCGCATAAAAGAGATTTCCGTTTCATTCTCACATCTCACTTCTTCTCTAAAGCAATTTCACTTGCCAACTCTCAACCCCCGGCACTCCATCCTGTCTTTGAAGTCTATTGCCTAAACCCTGCGCCAAACGAGAGTCGTGAAATAGAAAGCTTTCCATTTTCCCTTATTCTCTTTAAACCAACCCTTAAGCCCTTCTTTAAAGCTTTAAAGCCTAAACAAGACTTCCCCCTATCCTCTTTCGTAGGGAAAGAAAGAAGAGTAAAAACGGAGGCTAAGTACTGGATGAAAGAAGCTCAGCAAAGACTATGACGGAAAGGTTTGGGTATTGGAGTTTGGGGATAAGCTCTTCTCTCTGTCCTGTGCATGCTATTTATAATAAGGAAGACCTTGCTTTCTCTAAATTCTTTCACTACTCTTTCTCTTGGCAAAGTCCTCCCACTAGTTCTAGAATTCATTCCTCTGCGTCTGCAGCTATTGATGCGTCCCCTGCTAGGTCACCGGGAGCTAGCTAGGGCTCTTTTTTTTTTTATTAAACTCGCTTGGTGAAGATAAAACAAAGGTAACCACATAGAAGAAAACTACCTACTCGTCATGATTTGGCAAAGACTTAGTATCCATAGTAAATTGATAGTTATATTAGTATCCTCTTGGTTAATCCCGGGTAGCTCCCTAGGTTCTCCCACTCGCTGGAACTAGTGCTGCAACTCAGACTTCAACTTCAATTCAAACACGCTGAACAAGGATGCTTGGAACTGGCATACTTCTTACACCTCTCACGAATAACTAACTAGAAATCTCATAATATAAGAAAAAAAAGCTTCTGGTTTACTCTCTTTCTTCATTCAAGTCAGATAGTTGATCGAGAAACCGCCGCCCAAAGGTGCTCATAGAACCGGTCCCCGGTAGGTTAAGATCCTCTCAGAGCGGAAATGAAGAAAAAACCAAGTATTTCTTGCTTTCAGCGTGTCAAGTGCGAGATTGGCTTCTCGAAGCCGCGGGCCCAGTAGTTAGTGCTTTTTTAAAGCCGGTAACCTGATCGACGTAAGAACCGATCTCAAGCTTGATGAGCAGCAAACCAGACAATCCATTTATTAAGTTTGGGAATCCTTAGTTGATCCTATCCCATATTTACCAGACAAAAAATGAGGGAGTCATCCGTGTTCTAAGGAGAAAACGGGGGTGCGGAGATATTCTATGACCAAATAATACTTTTGTCGCGAGCTGGATTCGAACCAGCGCTTTCCAGATGCATGGTCCGGATTTAAACCTTTTTTGTATCGTGACTTTGTTGACCCGGTTCGTCACGCGACAGAGAAAGCAAGGCTAATAAGACTACATCCGGGGTTTACTTTCGTATCACCGATGGGTCTTTCGCTCCTCTTATTGGTTCAACGGGTGCTGCCAAATGACCGAACCGCTGTAAGGTAAGGAAGCTGCTTGGAGAACTGGTATACCATTCGTCTCTATTACGAGGCGAGCGTTGACCAAAAGAAAGCACTTTTCTCGAAGAAAAGGAGATTTCTATTATCCCGACCCCTTTTTCCCCACTCAAAAATGACGTTACGACCACTGAACAAACTTGGTTGACGAACATGGTTTATGCGCCGCTAATGTTGCGGCTTGTCGAGCATTTGACAAACTCACACCATCCATTTCAAATAGAATTTGTCCCGTGGACACACGAGCAATCCAACCCGTAGGATTTCCTTTTCCTCTTCCCATTCTGACTTCTGTAGGTTTCCCGGTAATAGGGATATCTGCGAGAACTCTTACCCATATCTTACCATTTCTTCGGAATTGTCCGCTCATAGCACGATGGAATTGTCCTATTATTGCCCGACGCGCTGCTTCAATGGCTCTATATGAAAGACGACCAGCTTTACAACTTTGAGTGCCATATCTTCCAAAACCAAGTTGTGTACCGTCCGGTTTGCAACCCCTACTACATCTGCCTTTACTATATTTAGTATATTTTGTACGTTTCGGATATAGCACGTCCCCTTTTTTTTTTACTATATGAAATCCACACTTTGACTCCTAAGATTCCGTAACGAGTAGATACTTCCGCAGGAGCATAATCAATTTTCTGGTTAAATACATTACGAGATGTTTTTCCATACTTTCCGCATTCAGTTCTAGCTATTTCTGCACCTTCTAATCGACCTGAACAAGATATACGGATCCCCTCCACCCCTTTTTTCATTACTAATGGAATATCCTTTACTATTTGACTATAAATGGAACGAAATGATTTTTTTTTTCTCGGTTTAAAAGAGATGTCTTGAGCAATCGGAGAAGCACTTTGATAAACAGATTTGATCTTGACCGACTCAATTAAGGTATTAGTGTTTGTTCTATTAGACAACAAAGATCGCATTTTTTGAACTTCGTTCAAATAAGAGTTGTACCCGTACGGAATTCTTCTGTTTCTCAGTATGATCTCTATCATCATCTCTATTCCCTTTATGAATTCTCCTATCCCACCTAGGTCTATGAATTTCTCTATCAATTCCATTACCTTATCCTTACCCAGGAGGTTCCAACATTTTCTCCTTAATTGACCTAGGAGTTGTTCCCGGGCATCCTCAAAAAACATTTTATTATACACCTCAACCCCATCCCTTGGAAAGAAAAAGGTAGCACCGAAGAAAGGAAAGAGCGAGATGGTGGTTTTTGTTGTTCCCGCGAAGCGAAGATCATTCGCTTGGCGAATGAAGTGGGTCAACCTCTTTTTGGCTTCGGCCAAACACTTTTTCTCGCTGGTCAAGCTTTCTACAAAAAAAGCGATGCGAGAACGTATTCTCTTATCTAAGCTTCTTTCCTGTGCATTAGCTCCCCCCATCATAGATGGTTCAGTCACGCCCGGTGCCACGAAATGATTGAGAACTACGACGGGGTCGAAATTCATTTGGTTCTTTGTATTCAATAAGTATTGCATGACCAAATAATTAAAGGAGGGGCGCACTGCAGGGAGAGTCCTTTTAAGTAGATGACTCGTCGGGCCGTCGGAGCGGGACTTCTTTGGGAAAAAGAACTTGAATAACTTCGTTTTTCTGAAGGAGTCGTCATTTTCTATCAGGAACGCTATGTCATTTACAACCTCGGCGTATTTTTGATGCTTGAAGGCCCCGCTGACTCGAAGTGATTTAGAAAGATTCTTCTTTATCGAGGGTGATCGGTCATGGTATCCATAGCGTTGCTTCTTTTTCGGCCAAATCCTGATTTCGTTTTGCTTCTCCCGGTCGTCGAGCCTGAGCGACTCGACTCTTTTCCCTGCCCCCCGGCCTCTCACTTCCTTTCGTTCTTCTTCTGTACCGTCGCTTGAATGAAGACACCCGATCGGCCCGACTTCCCCAAATGCCCACCACCGGCCCTTCTCCTTTCCGGGTCTGGATTTTTCGCGTCGTTTCAGTCGTCGTGGTCGACGGGGAAGAAAGAAATGAATGAATGTTCTTTTGGGAAAATGTAGAATAATAGACCTACCAAGACGAAAGCCAAAGGCGAGTCTCGTAGGTGGACGTATCGAATCAAAATAAGATCTCAGATTGACATCTTGATACACTGATTTACCATAATAATAAATAGAGTCAATGGTGATTCCGCCGTGGAAAGAGCCGCTTCTTTCTTGCTTGATAGGGGGGCTTTCATTCACCAACGCAGACTAAAAGTGCTCTCCGAACCGTGCTGGATAGTCACCCATCACACGGCTCTCAAAGCCAACCTGTGGTGGATCCCAGGGGACTAAGTTAAAGCGCTTGATCCTTTACCCCATACTTTGAGATGCTCCTCCCCGCCGATCAAGCAGCGACGCTGCTTGTGATAGGCTTAGCTTTAAGCCGCTATCGTTCGGTTCGGATAAGTAAAGTCCCTTCGGTCGGTTCGCTCAGGTAGTCTTCCCTTATCTTCCCTAACGTTCAGAGTTGTTCTGATTTTACAAAGGAGCACCGGCCGAGCGCCCTGAATGAATAATAAATGGACAGCAGAGGGAATCAATGATTCTTATTCGACCGAGTTGAAGCTAGCAACATGTCGATTACACACCGGAGGTTGGTAAGAACTGAGGGACAATGCCCCCTAACCTAAGTGGGCCTACCAGCGAAGCAACTGGTACTTGATCGGGCGGGGGCGGTTTGGTTTCGTACAACGCCCTCGCAGCAGGAAGAGGCAGTTGTCATTTGAAAGGAAAGGATCTTCTCCTGTTCTACGAATCTACAACTTTTTTTACTGAGCGAGACTCCATCCATATCCCTGGTTATTCTCAATTTTCCATTCTATCATTTGTTTGACAGCTTAAACTAGGCTCCACTTTAGAGAGGTTTTCGGTCTTAATCAAGATAAGTAAAGGGCGCGTCGGAACGGTCGGTAGCTGCTTACTATCATCCGAGAGTCTAATCTCTTTGTGCTGCTTTTTTTTCTTAAAAAAAGAAAGAAGGGGGTCGATTTCATTTAGGCTCCTTCCCTTCCACTGCATAGCTGCGCTAGCAGGTACTATGAGCCCTCTGTCCCACGCATCTAACCAGCTTGCGTGGTTCACCGGTTCCACCGAAAACTCTCATTTGTTGAAGCGGAGCATAGTGCGCTTTAGGCGCCGAGCGAGAAACGTCTCTTCTTTCGTTTTGGTTTATTCACTGATCTGAAACTTAGCACTTGTTTTCTTATTGATTCCAGGGGCGGCGGCGTTCTTGAATGAAGTCTATCCAAACCGAATTAGCACTTCTCAGATCAGGCTAGGCCTCTCCAGCTGAGCTGGGCGCCGGGCCCTGGATGCGCTAGCGATTGGCACATAGGGGAGTGGTTGCCCGGGTTTCTCGGCCTGGTATCCTGCACCTCGCGTTCATGATATTTACATTCAACTGTGCCCCGGAGACACGGTCGAAGCACGCCAGCCCAGTGTGCCTCTTTCACGACATGCTCTGGTCCCGGGTGTCTTCTAGTGGTCTTCTAGCCTTAGAAGAAGTCGTGTCCGTCCCGGACATCTGCAACGTCCTCCCACGCCTTTTTTTTAATAATAGAAAAACAGAAGGAAAAGACTAAAACATTCGGTGACTTTCGTGGTCGCCCTCACTGAACCAACTTGAATCTGAACTACGATTAAGATCAAGTCTTACCGAAATAGGATTTCCTTTTCGTGCCATATGCGCTTAGACTTTACTTCTTTCCCCTTTTTCTTCCCAGTCCAATATTTGTTCTCGAAGGTCTTCGTTTCCGTGTAAAAGCAAACTCTCAAAACCAAATTGTTGACCAACCCTTCCTTCAGTGCTTGTTTAAGACTAAGGCGGGAAGACAGCCTATTCCCCTAAGTAGAAACCGGCTCTAAAGAGAGTAGAGAGTAACCTTGAGCAGAAGACTAGAGATCACTCTTCTCACCATCGAGGACCCGGAAGCAAAGACAAGACCTTTCCTTCCCTTCCTGACGGGCTTTCTAATATCCCCCACTTCACATCCACCCTTATAGCCCCTGTAAGGGAGTTCGGGTCCCCTATCTAAAAGCATCTGAGAACATCTCCTTATCCGTCTTAGCCCCTCGCTCTGTCGATACCATTCCTGCCCCACATCAATCCGAGGAAGAAAGCTTCTCCTTATGAGGTGGTAAAATAAGTCCTATGTCCTTCACGAAAGGTTCAATCTCTAACTTCGACTTATAGCGCATCTTCCGGCTTCGGTTAAATCAGCTGCAGGAAAAGAGGTTGTTCTCTCCCTACCAGCTCTACCAACCAGCCAATCTTGTGCCGGAAACAGCCTATCTATTATATGCCTTTGCCTCCGCCAATTCCTTTGATTTCCTCTTCCTTCATCTTTCGAGCCACTGTCTTTTGCATCAGCTGCGGGAAAATAGGCTTGAAGAGCAGCTGTTCCTGATTCAGTTTGTGACCCTAAACCCGATCCCTATGACATAACTTCACCCGCTTCTTCGCTTTCTTAGCCTCTGTAGGGTACTTGTAGAGAGTAGGTTGCTCTAAGTTGGGGATTCAGTAAGAGGGCGAAGAGTCGCTTTTGCTTGAGAAGAAGCTGTTGGAGAAAAGATCTGACGCAAGGCCATTCTGAGGCTCAACCAAGCCCTTAAAGAAAGTACTGCTACGCGGAATAAGCCAATCTATCTACATGATTCTCACATGTTTCTACATTCGTATCATTGGGTAAAGCTTTTTTCTGCACTATTGCCAGTTGGTTCAGCACCTCTCTTTCTAGGTGCGTCTTCCTGTGATCTGACAGCGAAAGGGTTCTTCACTAGTGATTGATCAGCACATGGTACTACAATTTAACTGCTTTTTCTTTTTCGGGTATTGAATTTGCTTGGATCGAGAAAGCTTCGCCCATATGTGTGCCTCATTGTCGAAAGACCAGGCACGGTCCACGATAGCCCAAGATTGACTGCCCCAGCGAATAGGAATTGGAGGAAGGTGGATGGGTGAACTCCATTCCTTGCGGCTTTCCTGCGCCTCCTGTCCCTAAGTTAGCTAGCTTGCTGACTACGAAAACGTAGTCTTACTTTCTATCATCCCCACGTTGGCTCTATAGCTACCCCAAAGCTTGGCCTATTTCGGACTTAGGAATATCTTTATGTATTCCACTTGTTGGATATAACTGACATCTTAGCGCAGCAACTTAGGGACTCTTCGTTCGTATCTTTCGTATAGATTATCTTACTCGAAAGGGAAAGTCAGGAAAAAGACTGATTCTAAGTTCTAAGAAGAAAGAGGGGGCAAGGAACCTAGAGTCAAAGGAAGGCATACGTTTGGGGCTATGACTAGTAGATCCCGCTTTTTTCGTTTCCCTGTTCGTGCAAAGAGAAAGGCAAGGTGTCTTTTTGATAGTATAGTTGACGCTAGACTGACTATCCACTCGACTCGGGTAAGCCACGAAAGAGGTGCCTCACGATAGATCTTATCGATGTCAGAGAGCAGGTTAGGATCTGTTCTATATAGAATAGGATTTTTTCGCTAAATGAAAGAAAGGGCGATATCTTATATATACGCCTATTTAGTGCCATATAATGAGAAGGTGATTTTCTTTTTAACCATACCTTGTTGATAACTGGTTAAGTGTTTACCAGTGGTTGCGCTTAACCAGATCCAAAACCCTTGATCCTAATCCCTCGGGAGAGGAACTAAATACCTCGGTAGCTGCAGGAACTTTAGGGTATTCCTCTTAGCAGCTAGCACAGATCGCAATCTCTATGTATACCTCGTAGCAGCTTTCCCAGACGGGAATCAGTAGAAGAAAAGGCTTAGGGCTAGGCCCTCAAAGCTATTAAGTCCCAGAGCTCTTATTCCAAGAACTGGTGATATTCCCTTAACTGCAGATTCAATAGTACCCCAAAAACAAGAGGAAAGAGAGCACCGTCTACTCATACTCATACTGTCACACCGGCAACGAGAGCAGTAACAGCAGATAGTGGAACAGAACTAGCAGCAGATAGGCATTCAGTTAGCTTGAAAACAGACTCGTAGTTAGAAAGAAGATGCTTCCTCAACAACTATCTTTAGAATGTCCTCTCTCTCTTCAACGCTTTAAAACGAGCTAGAAGGCTTCTCCTTAAATTGAAAGCAGAAAAAGAGGAGTTATAGTGGTCTCAGTTATTCGAATGACTAACTTCCTTTCCTTACTACGATATGCCCAAAGAAAAGAAAAAGAAAGTGCCACATCTCTGTCAAAGGGGGCTACTTTTCTTCCTCGACGTTCCACAGTCGATTCTAAGGAAGAGTTTCTTTTTTCTGAATTCTGGAGTTCGTCCTTTCATGCCTGATTGGAGCTCATTGGATCAGTAGGAAGAGGAGGCTCGAATTGATCCAATGCTAATAAAATCCGTTTCGAGATGGAAGAAAGCAAAGAGGTAATAGGCACAATCAGGCAAGCAGTTATAAGACTAGGGCAGCTTTGGGGCACAGCGGTATGTTTAATGCATAATAATTTGAGACAGTTTCAGAGGCCTTTGTTTGGGATATAGAGACTTTTCATCAAAGCGCTAGGCCCCTGCTGCTATTAGTGAAAGAGGAAGGAAGAACAATTAAGATTGCCTTAGGGGAGCGCGGAATCCAAGACTATAAAGAAGTCTCGATTGGAAGAAGCATACGTAGAGAAAGTCTATTCCTGCTATGATGGGAAATTGAAAGTTTAAGCCACTCGCTGGCGGAAAGGTCGGATCTTGCCAGGAGTTATTGCATTGATGCAGAGAATCCGCTGCTCAGTCATCAACACCCGGAAAAGTCCTCCCATCTAGTTCTTTCATACCCAAGCCGTGAGTAAGATTCTCCTTCGTAGGCCCTGAAACCATTCCACGAGACAGAACCATTCCTTGAATCGGGCAATGGAACAAGTTCACCCCAGAAGAAGAAAGGAATGTAATCAAATAGGCCCTATCCAAGTAAAAGCACGGACGGGACTATAGGCAGAATCTGGTAGTTTAACCTATCCTAGTAGAAAGCGCCACCGTCGAAAGATCACCTTCTTTCTTCACCGCGGATGCGACCACTGAACGAAATCACTGGAGGGACCCCCATGACTACGGTTTGCCCTGAACCTACTGAGACCGGATCATGAGCTACTAGAGTTCGAAAAGCATATCTTTACAACCTAGAAGAATGCTGATCAAATGCATTTCCTTTTCTTACCCACACGCCAAACAAGATCGAAAAGAATGTCGTTCCTGGGTAGAATGGGAAAGATGAAGCTAACCACAAGACGGGACTGAGGCAGAGGCTGATAGTAGACCTAAGAAAGTAGGGGCGGTACGAGCAAGAGATAGGAGAAAGCCTAATTCTATTCATCCTATAATCTCTATATCAGAAGGAAGGACCGATAAGAGTGAGCAGGGAAGAGCTGGAATGCTCCTCTAAGGGGAGGAATCCCTGTAATAGGTATATCTTTTCTAAGTAGTAGCTTGAAGGTGATATCCTCGTGCTCCATCTCCAGCTCCTGGAAGGGAAAGCAATTCTTTCTTGAGTGAAACTCTCTTGTCGGAACCGAAACTCCAAGGTAAAGTAGCCCTAGAACTAAAGGGGAGAAAAGCCATAATAGTCATATTTTATGTTGCTGGAGAGAAGGTAAGAAAGCCATCCCGCTATGCTCTTTCAGTAAGGGAGGAATACCATCATAGTAAGAGATTCCCTTTATCCAATAGTTGGGATTGGGATCCAAGTCGACTAGTGGAGAAGAACTCCCTGATGAAAGAAAGCTAAAGGTCCTAGTAGTCGAATAGAGAAGGAGTCCCATGATAGCCTCTACTCCGAAGACAGCACGGAAGAAGAAAGGCTGACGGAAGAACTCACCCGGATAGGATTCAACCGAGCTCTACTAAGAGTGAAAGAGATTGAAAGCAGGCTAGAAGCAGAAAGAGAAGGTAAGAATCTGGCCCAAACGAATGCAAGTACTGATATTTCAACCAAAGGAAAGGACTCGCCAAGCACCAACGAAAGCAACCTTACAGATCCAGATATTCAGAAGCAAGAACGTGAAGAAAGCACTACCGATGCTAGTTCCCGATGGCCAAATTCCAGACAAAAAAGAAGAAATGAGGGCAACCCGATAGCCGAGCAACTCATTCCATTCTTAAGGCCCCAAGAGCAGCTCTACACGGGTCTGCGAGGGGAATCCTTGAACCTAAGAAGAAAGAAGAAAAGACTCCTATTCGAGTCTTAGAACACCATGCTTCTTCAACGAATTCTTTCATCGTCTCTTTCTCTTCTTTTCCTACTTTTCTTACTTAACTTCGTTGTTAGCCATATAACCTATCAAAGCTTGAACTAAGCTTGAAAGAAAATAGCTATTTGAAGAAAGGAAGTAAGCGATAGGCTATCTTCTCATTCCGTTTAAGGTAATGACTTCAAATCTGAACTAGAGTAAGTCATTCCCCTTTACCCATACCTTTTAGGAGTTAGCCTGGTGCTAGGAGAAGCAAGCCTGCTATGCAACTAATCAAGTAAGCTAATGACTCATTCAGTCCTAGGGGAAGTGAAAAAGCTAGAGTAAACAAGGTTCTTTCTCCCACGGGGAAGGTTGTATTTGAAGCCAGTAGTAAGTAGTAAGCCTATGAGCCTTTGAGGAGTAGGGAAGGTGATGAAAAAAAAAACTAGCCCTGCGCTGACGAATAAGCTAAGTACCCTGCCAGAATCTCATGAATTTCTTTCCTTTTATTCTTTGATGAGCCTAAGTGGTCAGTAACGAGTACAGATCATAGGCCTACAGCCCGTTGCTTATTGCTAGGAGACTTAACCTCTGACGGAGCGAACCTTAGTTGAAGTTGACATTGAGTCGCGCACTTCCTGGAGTGGGGAGTGAATTCATGCGTATCTCAACGCAAGGATTGAATTAGCTCATCTCGAGTTACGTGAGTGACAACATGGGATTTTCAATTGCCTTGGTTTCAATGAGTAAACACAGCACGACAGTAGAATAAGCCCATCTCTTCACGATTTGGTAAAAGCTTTACAGCAAAACCTGGTTTCATACACGTATTCATCAGGAGAATCCCGAGCGTTAGCGTTTTTTTTTCAACTTCCTTCTGTTTTTTTCGACTTCCCGAAGCGGGCATCTCTAGGAGAAAGACCAAAGAATGCCAACATCGCTGGTTTTTTTTCATTCAGCTGGTAGTCCAAGAACGCGTGCTTCTCGCCTCACCTATCGAATTAGCCAACTTTTCCCCTTCTCTTCCGAAGGAGGGCATTCGTCGTAAGCTCTTTCCTTTCCTGTACTATTCAAACCTTATTTACGGGAGTCCCTCTTCCCCATGGGGGAAGGCCTTCCGTATGATTCCAATTAGTTCCTTTCTTTTCTATCTCTTAGCTTAGCTATAAGCAAATCTAAGCCGTTTTTTACTTTATTTACCATTTATTTCATTTGAGCGAGGTAATTTCATTCTTGCCTATTATATTACCAGTTATTCTTCCAACTGGGCATTCTCGAAGAGCTGATTCTGTGCCACCTATTCTCTCTTCGATGCCTATCTCCTTCCTCCTGTTCTACGATTCACTCTGGCATTTGTCCTGCAAAGAAGCCATTCCTCAAGTGCCACATCTTGCAAAGAGAAGAGCTCCTTCTGGGCATTCATGTGCAACCTTAAGACTAGCAGGGGCAAGCCTAATCCTCTACTTCCACCGTGGCAGCCTCTAAGTCGAAAGCCTTAGTCTATCTAAAGTGCGACCGATTCTATAAGTGCTTTCGCTAATATTGCTAGGAGCTAAGAACATAGTGCTAGGACCTCTTTATTGAAGACAAAGCTGACATATTCTAGTCCTATATGACTTTTGCTTATAGTGCTTACGCTAGTCTTGCTAGAAGGTTAGGTTAGTATATAGCCTTACAAGCAAGTGAAGCACTCGCCAGAGCAGCAGTAGGCATAGAAGGAGTCTTGACTTGTAGCCTGTAGCTGGTAGCTTCAAGTAAGTGAGTTTAGCGATAACGACGATCACTGGTCGGAGCCGGTCTTGATCGAGCGAAGAGGGTCCCTGCCCGTCATAGTCATCTTCATTCTAAGGCTGAGTTTAAGCCCATAAAGAGCCTTTCTGAAGGTCTTATGACATCATACAAGATAGAACTTTCTCTCTGATTAGAGAGTCAAATACTTAAAGCAGGAACGAAAGAAGAATCTATCTCTTTCTTATACGAAAAGCAAAGGAGAAAGAGTGATTCTTTACGTTGCAAGCAAAGAAGCAAGGGCTTACACACAGAAGTGAATAAAATAGCTGACTGACTTCCGCACAGGAAGGAGTGACTGAAGGATGGTCTTTTGCAACTTTTCAATCAAATGAAATCCTAAAACGGATTGACTACTTTGATCTCTCATAGCAGACGGAAGACGCAACAACAATTAGCAATCCGCGTCTTCCCTATATGGTATGAATAGAGCCTGCTCTGCTCCTGTAATCCAATACCTGAGGTAAGTACCTAACTAAGCCAGTATGGCATCTATCTACCAATCTATCAAGCAAGGACAGATCGGAACCCAACTACGGTAACTAGCTAATCAATGGGATCTATTTCCTTAGGGAAGTCGCTTTTTTAGCTAGGTTTATATCAAGCTAGGAACTAATATCTTTCCTTTAGCTAGGCAAGCGTTAGGCTAGAGGACCCTTTCACTTCCTGTCCGGCATGCTTTCCTGCCTTTTGTTAATATAATAAGTCTAAGCTCATATATTGTGGAAATGCGGAGATAAGATCTTTTACCTTCTAATCCCCCTCGAGCCAATACCTACGAACTTTGCCCAGTTTCACATTCTCCCTGAGCTGCTCATAAGTTTTATCTGCTGATGCCTGCTGCCTTATCCTGTCAATCAGGTTAGTCTCAACAGTGGATAATGAAGCAACAAAAGACTGGACTACCTTGCGACTTAGCGCATCAGCCACCTGGTTCTGCCTCCCTGGTCTATGTACCCAGGTGAAATCAAACTCAGCCAGAAACTCTTGCCAACGTGCCTGCATAGGGCTCAGCTTTCTCTGTGTTTTGAAATAAGTGTTGGCTACATTATCGGTCACCACCACAAACTTCGTTCCCAACAGATAGTGCTTCCACACCTCCAAGCAATGCACTACAGCCGTCATTTCCTTCACATGAGCCGAATAGCGCTGTTCCGCATCCTTGAGCTTGCGGCTCTCATAAGCAATGGGGTGCCCCTCCTGGACCAATACACCCCCCCTATGGCTTTGTCTGAGGCATCAGTGTGTACCTCGAAAGGCAGACTAAAGTCTGGCAGTCTTAACACAGGCTCGAATGTGACTGCCTTTTTTACCGCCTCCTCACACTGATCTGTCCACTCCCACTTCAGGTCCTTTTTTTAAAAGGTCGGTCAATGGACTCACCATCTTGGAATACCCCTTAATGAACTTTCTGTAGTAGTTGGCCAAACCAAGGAATGACCGCAACTCCGAGAACTATATTCTATTCCACCTTTGCTTCCAGGAGAGGAAAACTGCAGAACTGGTGTTCTTGTGAAGGACTTTGTCCAGGCTACCTTTGGGTAAGTACTCATAGTCATAGATCAGGACTGATTCTGATCCTTCACAGCACCATCCTTGAAGCTGAACCAAATTCTTGTACCTTCTTGTTGAAAATTCAGTGATAAAAGGATTGCGAGTATAGTCAATCCCTGCGCGATCAAACCTTTTTAATAGCCACTTCTCCACCAGATGGAAGAAAAAAACCCCTTATAGATTATAGACATAGAAGGTCGCGGATGCCCCTTCACCAACAATTCTGTTTCGATCGAAGCCCTCCTGTTATACCGAAATTACTTGGTCCGTCCAAGCTTATACTCTAGCACCATATCAATCACAAACATGAAAAATCATCATTAACATAAAATAGTCGTTAGGCTTAAGAAAGAGTCGATATAGCAATGAAGGGAATCAAATGAATGAGCTAGTCACCGGGAAGCTAACCACCACCTCCGTTTTTCGGTCTACTAAAGTTCCCGATGTGGAGCGAACGGACTAAGCCACCCATCAATGGGGCCAGGGAAGATGGATCTTCATAGAGAATACTCTACCTCTCGTTCCTTTTTTGGTCGCTCACTGCTAAATACTATTGTATTGAAACTGCTATCGCCTCTCATTCATGATCTCTAGATTGAAAGTCAGCCCATCAATAAAAGGCTCCTCTAGCCAGCGCCGTAAGCAACCTTTTCTACTACAAGCAAGGCAGACTTTACAAAGGCTATGAACGTAGGCCGGGGTGTACCGAGTGACGATTCCCCTTTCTATTTCTCGTCTACATATGGAAGATACGGATCAGATTAGAGAGAGTAGGGAATGGACGGAAAGAGGGCAAGACTATGTTAATAGTCTCAGGCCTGTTCGTTTCCAGCCTCAATTAGCATTGCCTTTTCTTTTGTTGTCCGGAGGATCTGCTAAGGATGGTATTTCTTATGAGAGTGCCGGGCTGGCCTTGATGGAACTCTAAAAGTTCGCTTTTTCAGGGCAGGTAATGTCAATTGAATAGAATCACCATAGGCTAAGGGAACAGCCGTAACCACTGCTAGTACACTCGCCCACCTACTAGATCTCCTCTTTTTTTTGGGGTAGAAGTCCTCAAAACGGTGCATCTCGCCTATAGGAAAAAGCTAGCAAGACCAATTCCGCCCTGAGACGCGCTATCTTTTTGATCAAGTCCAGCATCATATAGATGTAAAAGCACTTAAATTTCTCTATTTTGGCACCTCTTTCAGAGGCTCGATGCCGAAAAAACACGGTTTTGCGTTTAGTACGAGTACGAGATCGCTTCACTATCGAACAGTGGAACAACTACTACTTGAACTGTCAGCGGTGAACTTCATGCCTCAGCTTGCTTAGCCTCTGTTCCGTCTGGCTTTGCTCGAGAATACCAACCTGTTTGTTTAAGCGGATCACCACTCTTCGAGGAAGAGTCTCGGTTAGGCGGGTTAGGCCAAGTCAGTACCACATGTGTATACAGGAACTAAAGATCCGTGCCCCTTATTAGCTAATCAAAGGATGATAAGAAATTCCATTCTCCTTTCTTCATGAGAAAAGGCACCACCCAGACGAAACGGAAGCTATAGTCATAACATCGCCGAAAACAATCATTGATTGGCAAGATACAGCCCGGGAGCAGAAAGAGTCAGGGGGTGAAGCCTACGCTAGCATTCCTACCGCACTACCGCCCCCACTCTCTACTTCTACTATTCTACTATTGGTGGCTAATGGGCCCCTTCTCTCGCGTATCCTGTCTTTTCGGATCGGCAACAGACCTGGCCTCCCATTTATTATAAGACGGCAAACGAAGAACTTCTCTTTATCCGTCCGTGGCTGAGGAAGAAGGAATTGAATTGCGCGAAGAGTTTGAGACCCGGTAAGGGGATAGCGGGTCAATGCCTTCTGCTCTTTCCGGTAAGTGAGTAGGGCCAGTCCCACACGATTAGCATAGATAAGACAAGTCAGGTAGGATTGGTCGGAGAAGGATTGGACATTTCCATTGATCAGCTCATCCAATCCAGTCTATGATCAGGCAATGGGGCCTTTCTTCGATCAGGCAGGAGGTTGCCTAAAAGTAGAAATAACTATAGGCTTAAGCTCGCAACAATGCAATTTCTCCTTAGGCCGAATACCTAGGGTCCCTAATGTACCTATGAAACGAGTCCCTCTTTCATTCACTAAAGAAGACGCAGCTGATAGATGGATGAATATACATTTGATGGCCAGTTCTATGAATAAAAAATCTCGAGTTGGAGGCATCGCTGGGAAAAAAGAAAAGCCAATTGATTAGTTTCTAGAAAAAGTAGCTTCTTGGTGGTTCTTCCTTTTCGTTTCAAGGGAAAGCAAGCCACGTCTTTTGGTTGAAGGTTAAAGCCTTGAAAGAGGAAGTGGAATAAGGGGGAGGGTGGACTTGAATAAAATAGAAGCTTTGGAGGAAATTGCGTACCTAGACCGCACAGAAGAATCAAGACCTCTATCATCAGCAGAAATAGCTCTGAGAGTATCAGCCAAAGAAGAATGAAGGAGGTTCGCCAGGTTGGAAAAGGCGGCAAAAGTCGAGAATTACGTGGTTAAGAGAGGGGGAGGAATAGGTTCTATTCCATCATGACCATAGTCCCATTTGTTCGCTAAAGGTAGGCAGCAATCTGGATTCAAGTCGGAGGAACTACATCAAGAAAGTGGGATTTCGTCCTAGCCTAGATCTGTCTTATATTAAAATATTTCTAGCTCAGATGAAGAGCTTCATCTCACCCTCGGCTCACGGAATTGGCTCACAGAACGGACTTTCCAGAAGACCGAGACGAGAGTCACTCGCTACCTTGAGTGAAAGCTCAATCCCAACTCTCTTATCTGGTGCAGAACCAGCCCTAGAGCTATTGCCAGATTTTCTCATTTTATCTCAAATCGAGCTGCAGTTCTTCTTTCAAACCTAGCTAGGGGATTGGGTTCCGCTCTATCAATTCCGTAACTCTTATCTACGATAACAGCAAAACTCCACTTCTGAAACAAGAGATCGGCAACAGCAAGTAAAGTCTGAAATGCCTCAGAAGCAAGTGAAGCAAGTCTTGGCTTAGCTGCATTATCTTCCTACCGATGTCATACTAGACTCTATTATGACCTGAGGGTGACTGAACTACCTTAAGTCCCGAAGTAACTTCTCCTCTCTTCCCTCTCGACAGTTAGCTAGAGGAATGAATTCTCTCGTACTTGAACTGCTGTAGACAAGAAGTGAAAGCCTGCGGGAAAAGCGTAGCGCTTATCGTTTAACAGGTACGTAGCCTATTTCGAGAGGCGAAGAGGTGGGAAAAGGAGGGTTACTACAAGTGCTGTGATGAGATCTGTCTTTCGGCTTGGTCGTCGTCACACCACTCGCTGATGCGGATCTGGGTCGGCTAGCATTGAATACGAATCTTCTTTCATTTTCATTCCTCTTGTTCAACCTTGGCTTCGGTGCCAGCTAGGACTGGTAGCATTTTCTTTTTATTAGGCTTTCTCTTGGTGGTGGAATGGGAGCTGCACGTTAGCTCAAAAGGGAGTGAAGTCACTTCCGGATCCGGATTCAATGATTGTTGAGTGAACGAAGCAAAGTAAGTAGCCGTTTACTTTAACTTTACAATTGGAATAAAGGAAGTACGTTCCGTGACTTCCGAGCTGAATAGAGCTGAGCTCGTGACCCAAGGTAGGAATACCAAGAGAAATGCGGGTAAGCGACGACCTCAATCAAACAAGTTTTTCTTTCCAGAAAGATCCCCACGCTGAGGGATGAACCTCGCCAAATGCTCTTATGGATCACCCATTCCATCTTTTAGGTTCCATTTTGTCTATATGTATACCGCTGGGTATGGCTCGTAGTAAACCTCTGTAAGAGTAAGATAAGGAGGATCATAGGGTAGGTAACCTTTTCACTAGCTGCTGCAGTAGCGAGCACGTATCGAAGGCTCTCATTTACCAGTTAGCTCAATAGATGCGAAGACCCACATTCCCGCTTCTTCGCCCCCCTCATCCTAAGAGGGGGCCTCGCCCTCTTGACTTGATAGATCAAGAAGACTACAACCGTCGGGGATAGAAGGAAGCGCTACGAAAAGAGACCTTCCCTCGATGAGAGTTCTTTCTGCATCCAGCCGGGAGAAAGCGGATAACCTTTTCAGCGAATGAGTGAAGTTAGGTCGACCTCCCATCTCTAGTAGTCTCCGCTGTCCCCATACCATTTCGAAGAAAGAGTTGGTCCCCTATGTAAGAGAAAGTTATCTTATTCCCGGGATCAGGGCATCAACTGCTTAATTTATAAGTGCATACCCAGTAGCAGTAGCAAAGGTCGGAATGGGAGCTGCTCTTGTGAAAATATCCCCTGCGGTTGCCGTTCTCTAATAGAAGACAATCTCGGGGGCGAACCCCAGAGACAAAAGAGTCTAATTTAGACGCTCAAGCCCTTGAGCCAGGTCTTTATTGATTGAGGATGTCACTTGCTACGATTCCGAACCGCTACGCACCAGTCCTCTTTCTTTAGCCAGAAAGTCTGACTTACCTATTTCGAAAGAGTTCCACATCTATGGCTATGCCCGGATCTAACTCTCTCTCTATTTCCGGCTTAGCTTAGTGAAGAAAGGCCCCTCTCTTACCTAAAGATCATTTCCCTTTCGACGGGTATGAGCTTCTAGGAGCCCTGCCTCCAACATCGCTTATTCTGCCTTGCCTCTCTTCTATGCTAATATGCTAAGTTTCTTTCTTCTTCAATCGATTCATAACCTTTCGAACACAACCAATATCTATTCGAACCCCCTTTACTTGTAGGAGTACATCTTGGATCTGTCGATTGTGTTATGGCCGCAGTCCGACTCATGGTGACCTGGTCGAATTGGGAGAAGCCGTAGGTATTATTGCAGGTCAATCTATTGGAGAACCCGGTACTCAATTAACATTAAGAACTTTTCATACCGGCGGAGTATTCACAGGGGGTACTGCAGAACATGTACGAGCCCCTTCGGGAATCTCTTTTGATCAACCGAGTACCAAGCTCGATACTACTAATGCTTGCTTTACTAACAGCAGCACTTGCCGTGGGCTTTACTGACTAATGAGTTCTCTGACGGCACCTAATCGGAAAGAGATAGGTTTTCTTAATCTCCCTCGGAGCTGCCTGGAAAGATCCTCTTCTCACATCTCTTTTTCGTACCTTAAAGCATTCTTCAATGGTAACAATAGTACAAGACAAAGAGAAGAATGTAAGAATAGCAAGGAAAGTAGGCAATAGAAAGAGAGTATTGCTCTCAAACGACTGTAATCGTATAGCTAGTCTGAGGCTTCGTTGACTGAGAATACTGCCCGGTAGGGCCCGCCTCAAAGCATGAGAAAGAGAAGATGCGGCTGCTTGAGAAGCTGTTGGGAGTTAGGAGGAATGTGCTCTTAAAGAAATGCCACTAGTAGTAATAAAGAGGCTTAGCAATCATTCGAAAGTTGGGATGGAGCGTGAACTAATAGACAGATGGGATTCTTTGCTTTAAAGTGTCTATATACCAAGGGTTCTTGAAAATAAAATAGAATAGGGGCCCAGAAACTCTTGTTTTAATGCCGGCCTTATCGAGCCTTTGAGCGAACTACTCATTGCTGTCTTGCCCCAGAAGGGCATTTGGTTCGTGTCGTGCTATTACCTATGGGGCGGATTCGTTCACATCGGATTTACTGCCCGCGGGTGCTATCTTAGACTTTTAGAGGGAAGGAGTTGGAACGCTTCTTTGCCACATGGCTCCGCTACGACTCATCAACCAAGGGACTGATGCTTGCCTAGAAGAAAACTCTGCAATCCTATCCTTTCTCTAGTTGAAGACTAATCTGGATATTCCCGAAGATGCTTGACTTCGAGTTCTTGGAGTGACAGCTTTGTAAACAATTACTCTATGACTTTTCAACTTCATTGATCTGAAAGAAGTGACAGAAGAAAGCTACGGGCATATACCCCTGCCCCGGGGGAACAAGTGCCACCTCAACAACTATATTCTAAATCGTTAAGCCTCGCAACCCTTTCCTTTGTATCGGACCTTTCCCGCTTTCCTTACTTGGCTAGTTCAAAAAAGGCTTTTTCCACTTCATACAAGAAGTAATAAAGAAGTTACAATAGAACAAGGAATCCTTGATGCTTCTCAAATGTCTTTTAGAATGCTCTCCTTGATGTGAGGTAAATGTGAGGGAAAGAAGTGAAGGGCTAAGTCAGTCAGTCCACAGTGAAACTCCGAGAGGGGAGTCTTAATTCCACTCCGATCCTAGTTAGCCGAGTAGCTTGAAAGCAATCTACCTTTAGCTAATAGCTAGATTAGTTCTCCCCAATACTGATTAGTTGGTCGAGCACCTTGTCCCCTATTCCTTCGATCGGAACTGGCAACTTAACGTGTTCCCCCCTTCCCTGGGGTATCCCCTCTCCGTCTTCGTTTGTAGAGTAATCTTCCCTCCCATACGTGATTGAGTAAGTACCTAAAAAACCTTTAAGTAGAGTGAGGTATAGACAGATTAGATTATACCACAGCTTGTGTTGTGGCGAGACCGAGACTAGAGGTTCTAACTCTAAACCCTAAGAGAAGTGCCCCCACTATACTACTTTCTACCCGACGGTACTAAAATCTATAAGACTTTCATATCGTCTAATAGACTATACTAGCTACATTCATATACTTCACTCGCAGCCTAGCCTTACCAAAAGGAGTTAAATGTAAATGGCAATCCCCGGTGCCAAGAAAGTAACCGTTATACTGCTCAATCTAATCCTGCCCAGCATATACAGGCGTGGCAACCAAGGGCCCTATTCTCATATTCTAGCTGTGCGAGAAGCTATGCTTGGAGCTTGCAATCCTTGAAAAAAGCCCATCCCCTACAGTGGATTTTTTTCCCTTTATAGCTTGTGATTTAGTTTGGTATTTGATTAATGAAGTGATTGGGCATTTAACTAGCACCTTCACCCAAGAGACCCCCGCCGGGATGATTTCACCGAGGATTCCGGCCTCCTTGAATTGAATTGCTCAGGAACGGCTACGAAATCGCACACTCGAGTCTTCAGTCCTATGGCATCAGCTTGGTGAGTCTCCCTTTTGATACTCACCCGCCTAGAATAGAATTACATTTCAAAAAAAGATTTGGGCAGGAGGCTTCGGTCATACTATGACTCGGGCACTAACTCTCTCTCCTGAGCTTGCAAGAGAGACCTAGGTGTCAAAGGCACTCCAACTTTCTTAATATAAGAAGTGAAAAATGGAGTGCCTCTGTGCTCATAACGGCCCAGCCGGGTCGATCCAGTTACCCTGAGATTTGTTTGCGCTAACTTACTTACGATTTCGCGAGCTCACCTAACGGCCTTAATAAGTCAGGTCGAGGGGTGGCACTCTTTCTCTTTCTATACGACGCAATTTTAAATTCCGATTTGAATCCAACAGAGAAGTAAATAATCGATTAGAGCCATTGACTGCGTTTATTCCGGTATGTCTGTTGTGGGTTTTACGAGTTTATGCCGAATACCCATAGCAGTAGATCTGAAGGAGCGTACGCGTACCAGGCTTAACAACTGACAATTCATTATTGAAGGCACTTGTTTGCTTAGGCGAACGCACTTCTCTTAGCGTCCCACCCGCACCAGCAAGAACTGGAAAAGACTTAGAACGAAGCTCCTCACTTTCCCACAAGGCCTGCTTGAAGTCGGCAACGGATGTAAGAACCCTGCCTTTTTGCTTCTCCCTCATATTATATTATTATGGCGAAGTCAACCAGGGCTTTCTTTAAAGCCTGGAGCCGGCACTCCTCTATAAAGAAGTGTGAAACTAGTACTTCGACTGGGCTACTACTCTCTATAGAAGGAAGTCTTTCTGATGGCTTTCTTTCGTCCCTCAGATCCAAGTTTTCCCCTCAAACTATAAGGCAAGAGCTTGAAGGAAGGCGCCCTTTCTCCAGTTTTCGCTTCTGGGAAGGTACCGGGTTTTGATACCGTTATTCGAACCTTGTTTTGCAAGTCTGATCGGAAAGTAACCGAAGCCGGATAGCCTTCTTTGCCCTAATGAGATTCCGGACTTCATTTATGGTTCTTGAACAAGCTCATTACCTCTCGTCATATCGAGTTGGGACATGGGATCGGCTTTTCTCACCTTCTCTTTCACCTCTAGAACCTAGCTTCGCGAGACTTCACAGTCCACACTCGGTCTCAGATCCCAGTTCTCTTCTATTAATTAGAATGAATTTAGAAAGATGGAAAAGAGTGAATCCATTCTAAAAAAGGGGTGCTTCACCGCCACCGTGCTTTCTTTTCTTTTTTCGTTCTATTGCCTACTTGATTTACTGCGTCAGCCCATCAGACCTTGGTCTTAGGTATTTCCCTATCGTTGCCATTGAACTCACCTCGACGGCACGAAAAAGAGAGGCTATGAGCCAGCCTTCCTTTCATAGGATAGCGAAAAGCCGCGGTTACTTCGCTCCGTCCACAACTATGGAGGTCTTTCTTCTAGACTGAATACTTCTTGATGGTGGCAGCTAAGGTTACCAGCCGACGTCCAATCATCTACTTGCTTTGTAGTTTTCTTTGTCGAGATTGGGCTTGGTCTTCTTCTGTCTTGTCCTTCAGAACAGGCAAGCAAGTCTCCGTATTCGAAATGGAATAAGAAATAAGAGAAGGCTCGTTGAGACCTCGTAGCCAGAGAGAAGCGGTGGTGGAGCGAGGATCCGAAGGAGAGCAAGAAGTCCTTCCTTCTATAGTAGTCATAATATACTAGTCTTAGTCGTATGTGAAATAGGAGAGAGAGAGCAGGACTCATGAAAGACTAGTGCTCGTAGCCGGAGCTAAGAAGCGATAGAAAAAAACAAGAACCCAAAAGGGCTTTCGCCAAGCTCACACCATCTGCAGGGAAGGTAATATTCAATGCGAGTGGACGGAGATCCAAGTAATGATATGCGAGAAAGGGAGCTCTTCCCTCTTAAGAAAGTTGTCATCCCTTAATAAAATCCTAGAAGCCATCTGAAGGACTCATGAAGCTTGCTTCAATACACTAGTAGTCCTATAGAAGGGAGTTACTTTTATAGTAGTCGTAGATCAGTAAGTCCTTCAATACGAGAAAGCGAGAATGAGTCATTTTATCTATATTCAAAAAGTAAAGGGATTTCCTTACCTGGACCAATGGTTCGTAGACTCGGAATCAAATACTTGCTTTTCGTTGACTAAACCGCTGACTGGCCGGTTTGCGAGTGATGAACCGATCTCGGGGAAAAGGTCAGACTTGATAAGTGAGTTCAGAGACAGAAGTGGTCAAGGGGCGAATTGACTCGCATGCTTATCGCGGAGCGGAAGTGAGTACTTAACTTAAGCGGACTTAGCCGCTGATTGAACTGATCTCGAAGCAGACCGGGTGAGGATGGGGAGATAACCATGTGGAACGAGACCATGCAGCAACTATTTGGCTACTTTACTCTAATGGTAAGTTTATAAGTCTCATTTCGAAAGGATAGCTAAGCAGAGGCTTTACTACGCGGACTGGGGCAGCAGACGGATAGGAATAAGCTTTGAAAAGAAAGTTGAGACTTGGCACAAGGAGCAGTCCGCGGCAACACCAACTGGTAATGCTGCCTAATCCACATCTACCATTTGTATCCGGGGGGACCTATCAGAGAAAGTCCAAAGTTGCTACGTACCAAGCTATCCCGCCGAAACCAACTACAAGTCGTACTTTAACTCGAAGGGCTGCAACCTCTTAGAAGGCAGATAGCATGAAAGCAGGCACTCACCCAGCTAAGATAGGCGCCTATAATGATAGCTATTAAAGAGAAAGAAAGGGGAGGTAATCACAGTGACTCGTGATCAAGAAAGTGACACAGCTTCTTCTCTGTACGGAAACTTGCTTCCCCGCGCGCGGGGTTTGAGCTAACCGTGACGGATGGAGAAAGTAAGTCTCCCCTCGGGTTATGGGTTCAAGTGGGCGCTTCATCTTCGGATATAGCAGATTGCTAGCTAAATGGACGGTTTCGTGTGTAGGGGTTAAGCACTTACAGGAATAGCCGGGTAGTGAGATAGCAAGGAGTAGAATACCAGTCTGACGGGAGACCTTCCCGCCCGCTAACCGTACCACTAGCCTTTACACAGCTGATTAGCCTCTTGGTTGGGCTCCTTCGTTTCTGTTCCCCACCCGGTTCGTACCTGCCTGTGTACTCCCCTCCCGGGGTCATAGCTCTTGATGGCCGGGGAATAGATTAAATGGTTCTAGTTCTGCCTCCAGGGGTTCTGTTAGAGGCTAGCCAGCAGATGGAGAAATGGATAGATATGGAGATGCAGAGTCAGAAGGCTTAGTTTATTGCTTTGAACCTTCGCTTCCACCAGCTTTGAGGCGGAAGAACTCGCCCAGATCCAGTAGTTGCTCCTAATTGCAGGTGATATGCTTCCACAGGTGTTAGAGGAGATGAATAGCTTGCCCTTCGAGGCAACGCCCGCGGTAGAGGGAGAAGTAAAGCAATTATATCCAGTGGCGTTAGATGGATGCCTTTCGACTGGAAATGGAGATATAGCTCGAATAGAGGGCGATAGGCCCAACAAACAAACCTTCTATTCGTTCCCCGGATCCGGATCTGAAGGCACGAAAGGAGGACCTGGGCACAACACAAAGGGAGGGGAGAAAGACCAGAACTTCACTCTGCCTCTTCTGAATATCTAGTTTCGTACCGTCAGGTCCCGTTTCCGCTCCTAGCGAGCTAACATAATAAAATGAACTTCTAAACTCTCCTGCTATTCATTCCTCCGCTTGCCAATAACCTCCATTCGAAGCCCAGCCGGGAAGGCAAAACAATGATTCCCATTCCCCTGCCTGTAAATGCATCTAAGGAACCCCTGAGCTCTCCTGCTTCTGCTAGCCCATCTATTGAGAGAAAGTACAAGCCTGCAAAGCCCTTCCTAGCAATAGTGGTCGGAGCCATCTCTTTCCTATTCCTTTTCCAGTGCCAGGCGAGGAAGCTACGAAGCGAAGCAGCATCTGAACCTCCCCTGCCCGGGAGGCTCCCATCACTAGCTCCATATAGGCCCCATGGAACCATCCGATCTAGAGCGAGCCTCAAAGCAAGATCTTTCTCCTCCCTTTGGGATGTTAGCTATGCTTCTCACGGCCCTCGAACTATCAGGACGGACTGGCGAACTCGATCTTGAAATGTATCTGCTAAGGCGTTCCTGGTGATCTCGACCGGGGACGACTAGATAGAAGGAGGAGAGGGGTAATGCTGGATCGCTACAGTTCTATCTCTATCTCCCTCGAGCGGGGGTGGGAACAACCAACTGTGTGTCATCACGTGCGTGCCACGTGGAGGCGGGGACAGGAGCAGGAGCACCGGTAGAGGCAGTAGCTTACCTTGAACCAGTCCCGGGGGCGAGGATAGCAGCGGAGCTAGGTGCATCGTGTGGTGATACAAATACGTATGTCCCCTTCCGAATCCCTATCACGGTCGCGCGGGACCGACCGGCCCACTTACTCAACCGAGTGAACGGATGGTGACGGGACGGAATTCTAAGAGTAGACTATTGGATTTACCGGTACTGGATCGGCTGCTTATGCACCTGCTGGAGGGGGAAGGTCAATCAATAGCATCGACTAGCACCGACTGGACGGACTTTTCAACTGCTTAGTCAATCGCATCAACGGTACTTCTCTGATCTGATCGAGATGAATTCTCCAACTTAGTAAGGAATCTCGTAATTCCTTTCCCAATCCTGTTCCCAGGGCAGCGCTCAGTAGCAACCTCTCAAATGGCCAGAAGCGAGATCCTTATGCCCAACCAGACAAACGAAACCCAAGCACCGGGAACAGCCCAATCTACCAGCACGAGACAAACGAACTACCGTCGCAACGACCACCCGGGGACCACATGACCAGCACTGGATCAATACTCCGACTACCAACGCTTGATAACCTCGCAGGGAGATCAGAGCAGAGGCGCAGATCGTGTAGCCAACGATATAGTAGGAAGGAAAATCTAAGTGACAGGGAGATGAGCGGCAGGAACACGTGCATCCAGCAGGAATCGAACCTAAAAATTTTCCTCTTGTATAGGTTGGGCGCTTTAACCATTCAGCCATGGATGCAAAGAGACTCAGCGAGTGAACTAGGTTTTGGTATTCCTTCTCGAGCTTCTATTTCTTCCGTTAAAGGAGATTCGAGAAAAGATGGAATAGGAAGACGTGTTTCCAGAACAAAGAAGATACGGGTTGACAAGGGGGAGTTAGCAAAGTTAGACAAGATTGGAATGGGCATAGGAACATGTATTGATGTACCAGATCGACTAATGCTCCCAGGTTGATGCGATGTATTCCACCAGTTGACTGAAGACTTGATTATTGGTATATCGATCGGTCCAGCACGGATTGAAATAGGAGCCGGTTCGACAGGAAGCTTTTGAAAACGCAGTGCACCCAGGTAAATAAGGAACAAGATGAATACAGAGGTTAAACGAGCATCCCACACCCAAAAGGTGCCCCACATAGGTCTTCCCCGAAACCCCCCAGTAACTAAGGTAAACAACGTAGAAAAAGCACCCATTTCTATACCGGTTCCGGAAGAGCGAAGAAAAAGGGGATGTTTTGTTAATAGGAACAAGAAAGTGTTTATAGCCGTAGCGATATAAACAAGAATACTCATCCGAGCCGCAGGAACATGTACATACAGAATACGAGAATTTCCTCCTTGTTGAAGATCTAGTGGTGCTACCCGAAGACTTAAATGAATAGCCATCGCTGTTAAGAACAACCGAGATCCAATGAGAATTTGCGCGTAGCTTCTGGTCTTTGACATCCAAAAAGAAGGTTGTAATAACGAAACGGACATCTGAGAATTTGCTCCTAGCTAGTGGAACAAGAAGGACATGGATCTATATTCAATACGCAATCAAAAGATTTCCCCTCAAAAAAAGAAGGCTTTGTTTTCGCTCCGCTCGTGCGTGGCACTCCTTGCTCGCGGAGCGGCATACCTGAAAAATAAAGAAACATTAGGTTCTTCGTAGCAATCGGCGACTTTCACCCTTCTCCATTTTGCAGTTCTCTAAGTTTGCGACCGATAAAAGAAGACAGAGCAGCTTCATGCTCTTTTTGTCTCTTTGTTTGGTCACCTGAAGAAGAGTGAATTAAAGAATTACATACATCTCTCTTTCAACCATGAGTTGAGACGGTGCACCTGATCAAATTAAGGATTTGGCCCATTCCCACTTTTTTTTTTATTCTATCTCCAGTTTCTATTGATCACAAAGGGGTTGTCCCTCCTTTGACCACTTGACCAAGCCAAGGCAAGGCGGCCGGATTTCCTTTATTTGCTTCTCGTAAGCTACATGGATAGATTCATTCCTGGGGATGGGGACCCATAAGCTAACTTGCTTGCTTGCTTTCCCTAAACATCGGAGAGGGGGACCTAGCAGCAGCTACATTGATTTCTTTACTGCTCGATCCACCGCTCCCAACTCCAATTTAGACTATAGGTCTTCTCAGACAGCGAAGCCTCAACAAGCGCCCGCTGGATAGTTGGTCCTATTACGACTACCACCTGCATAAGTCCTACGTACGGTGCCCTTCATTTCCAAGAACTCGATTTATACTTTCAAGGGGTCTGACTTCCTCTATTAGATAGGAGAAGGAAGAATCGATTCCCTGAAAGAGGATCTTATTTACTAAGATCGCTTGTCTACCACCCTCACTGCACATTTTCTATATATCTGTTTTCATGTTCGACTGCATGCTCTAGTTATGAATCGGAGATAGAGCTTGAGCTTGACCCCGGGTGAGCCAGCATATAGTGTAAAGTACCTTTTCGGAAAAGTCCAGTTCAAGCAAAGGGAGGACAGAGAGAACTCCATGGATCGTTCCTAGGTCAACGGGCTTTTACTTCGTTGAGCTTCAAAGCATTTCCGCTCCCTTTGCAATCCAATCCCGGAACTACGGCTCCAAAGGATTGTGCAGTGGATGTGTCGGGTTCGAAAGTATCTCCTCCTCCCTTTTCGATAGCCAACAAAGAAGCATACTTCTTATCTTTATTCCAACTTTTGAGTCTTCCCTCTATGCACATGTGCTGGACATCCCAAAATGTGGATATGTCTTAAACTGGGCTTTCGCCCCATACAAAATTCGACAGGTATCTTGGAAAGAGATTTAGAAGGAAGCAAATTAAATAAGTACATTGCTCTAGATAGAGCATATCCCAAAAAGGAATTAGGTAATGTGCGTGTCCTCCCCCTGGATCGAATGATGAAGACAAAGGCGGCAAAAAAAGGCCAATCCATAGGTAAGCTGATTGAAGTGGAGTTTAACGCCTCCTTCGGTCTATGCTCTACCAAGTACCTATGGGTAAAGGTTGAGGTCAATGTTCACAGACACTGATCCCGGGCTTCTATCTCCCAAGGCCTGGCAAAGATCCAGTTTGGGTGCAATACCGGTATGAGAGGATATCTGAGTTCTCCTACCGCTGCGGAAGGCTGGGCCACATACTCGCCAATTGCTCTTCCAGGGACAACAGTTACCAAAAGTAGATATGGCCCATGCATGAAGGCTGCTACGGTGGATAACATACCTTTTTTTACTTTGTCGAAGGGGGAGTCGGCTGGTACTTCGTCTCGGGCAGCTACTGGGCATCGCAGCTACACTCTCTTTTCTCTGGATCAGTCCAAAAATAAATAGATTTTCTCCGAGCCTCAGGTCTACCCCTAATGAGAGGAGCAATAACCCCCCTTATCAGTCCAGCGGGGACTCTTTTCCCATGGTTTCCTCTGAAGAAGATGCTGGTCGATCGGATGCTAGAGCGCCAGTTCATACAGTGGTGGAAGGCGGAACAAGAAAGGACGTTACTGTTCCCAGCTCAGACAAGCTCATGGAACTTACGGTGTATGCAACCGAGGCCCACATGTTATAATCTGGGAGTTCTCACTCACAATCTGAACATGATTGCACATGTGAGACACATCCACTCCAAATTTTGTAGCTGCATATCCAAAATTGGAAACTTCAAACTCCCCACGTGGCACACAATTAGAAAAACCAAGGCCTCTATCACACACAATATCCCAGGCCCATCAAAACCCTCAGCATGTCCCATCTGATGTCAGTGGCTGGTCTCGACAGCACCATAGTTTAGACAGCCCTGGTCTCATCGTAACTGGATCCCAACAAATCCAGTGCCCTTCCAACCTGTCGTTCGGCCCCAGTAAAGCCAGGCCCAATATGAGCGACTTCAGGGCCTCCACCATTGTGGACATCCAGGAATACACAGAGGCCCACGAGCTCATAGAAATATACCCAGATCCCTCCAACATGATGTGTAATATTCCAAGCCCAGAAGCTCTTCTACAAAGCCTACCAGCCTTTGATCCTCTGCCCGAGTTAGAAGAGCCCATATTTCTTCTCCCAAACCCAATGTCCCAGGCTTACATATTAGATTACACGGATCCCTTCATGCCCCAGATAGAAGCGTTGCAAGCCTCCGAGACTCCTCCAAGCACATACTGGACATCGAGCTTGGAAAACTGCTCCTGCTTTCAAGCCTAAGTCATTATTGGAAATTTCACAGGAAAAAAAAAGATAGAAAGAGTGGTATCTGGGATCACCACTTCCGTCAACTACATGAGTTTGTCAACTCCTTGGGCGGGGGTTGGAGCCAATACAGACTAAAAAAACTTTCTAGGTAAACTAGCAGAGATGGAGGAAATGATGAGTAAAGTCTAGGGAAAGCTGGGACGGGAGAAGATGCTATTGGTTGGTTTAGTGGTCCTTCAATAAGATACTTAATAGCATTGCCAATATTAAAGAGATTTACTCCTGGTGGGGATTTACTGGTCATGGATATGCTACTGTAGGTACTCTACTCAGACTGTCACTCTGCTATCTGCTGGATATGGATATGGATCTATGGTCTCTACTTATAGATAGTGGATTCTGGATAGATTGTCTTTTTTTTCTCGAAGTTCTAATTGTGGAAGATTTATCACCATGCTGCGATTCAGCAAGATTCGCAACTTCAACTATTCTACGTGCCCCAAGAGCGCATGCCGTAGAAAGGCTTTCATTCTTCTGTCTATGGATTCTTTCCACGCTACGAGTCCGCTGTCAATCTTGCTTTCGAGCTGGAGTTTCCTTCTTTTATTTTAGTCCATACAAGGAAAGGACTTCCTGAGTCGACTAACTAGATGTGAAGAAACTGATCGCCCTGGCGAAGGTGGTATGTCAACCTCCTAATCTTGTTTTCAACTCAGAAAAGCATTCCCCACATCTCACTTCCACGAAGGCTACTTGCTAACCGTGGCAACTGCAATCAGAGCCCTAAGTCACCTTTCTCAGTGGGGCAAAAATATTATCAGCCAAGAGTTAGTCTAAATTTCCCTCAATAGTGGTTTTTCCGTCATCAAGAGGTTTGGAAACCCTGTCTATCTTATATGGTAATGAATGAATGACGTCTTCCGCAAGACTGGGAATTCCTCAGATATGGCCTGCTGCCACTGAGGGATCAAAGCGGACTCACTATCATTTTTCGGCTAAAAATAAGACTGAACAATGGCAAAAAAGCACTATGCTGAGTAAGACAAAAACCATATAGGTGTAACAAATAAGAACAACGTAACTCAGGCAAGGACGAAAGGACAAGGGGATCGGGCGACGGATCAATAGTCGACTCCAGGTCGGTAGCAGTGGAGTCACTAGCCTGTCAAGAAGAGCCTGAGGCCAATCTACATCTTTGCTGCGAGAGTATGTCTGAAGGAAGAGGGGGTGGAAGAAGCTCAGAGGGAGGTGTGCCACAAGACAATAAAAAGGATTTTCAGGAAAAGTCACCATTTAGAAAAAGGAATGAGCAAGTTCTCCAGTGCACTATGTCGGTCTTTGGTCAGTACGGTAAGCCAAGAAGAACTAAGTAAATAGGAGATGCCCTCATCAGGTAAGCTGAACTTCTTGCTTTGAAGGTAGAAGAGCTAGCTGCCATTTATCGAATACATGGGACCTTTCCTGATAGGGTAAGGTTTAGAGAAAGACCCCTTCCAGGGTGTCTGCTTCAAAGTGCAGGCTTGTCTTGACGTTATCCAGGGGAGCTTCTTCAATTGCACCCTACCGATTCCTCCCTCTGTTCCTAGGAAAGCAAGGCAGCTCTGAAGCTGTGGATACCCCAGTAGGTCTACTACGTAAGCTTTTTATAGACAAAGATCCAGGAATGCCTTTTTTCTCTCCTCCCCTCATCTTCTTAACATCAAACTAGATCGTAGAAATTACCTTCTTTTTACAAAGACAAAGAAGTTTCTCCCCGTTCAACATAACCATGCATAGATTACTGGGCTATGTCGATGGTTCTATTTCGATAGAGGATTTGCCATGTACTTGCTAACATGCTAACTGCATGTGCCAAATCAGGCCTGGTACATACCATTGCATACATCAAAGACCCCACTGCACTAGCATATGGCACCTTTGACATGTCTTCAATTTCTTCTTCTGTCTTTGGGCATTGACTAGCGGATAACCTGAAATGATTCGCCAATGGTGTGCTTACCGGTTTCACATTATCCATACTCAACTTCTCCAACACCTTTGTGACAACATTCTTCTGAGAAAGCCAGGCCTCTCTGTCCCTGCGAATCTCCATACCAAGAATCTTCCTAGCAGCGCACAAATCCTTCATGGTGAATTCCTTGCTTAACAAGGATTTCAGTTTATCAATCTCACACATGCTCTTAGCAGCAATCAGCATATCATCCACATAAAGCAAAAGAAAAATATGGGAACAGGGCTTTAACATAGACGCAGCAATCATACTCAAAACGTGTGTAGCCTCATGTAGGAGTCAAACCTTTTGTACCATTGTCGTGGAGACTGCTTTAGCCCATAAAGCGGCTTCTTCAATCAATCTACAGACAAGGTTCTCCGTCTCAGGTTGCTTGAACCCTTCTGGCTGCACCATAAATAAAAGAGACTCCTCCAAATCACCGTGAAGGAAAGCCGTCTTTACATCCAGTTGCTCCAATTCAAGATTCAAGCAAGTCGGCCACTAATGCCAACCAACACTATCCTGATGGTACTGACAACCGGCTCATAAACATGCCATTAAACGCTAAGAAAACAGCCTTCTCGTGAAAGTCCCTCAGTGGATTCATTGTTTGTGATCTTTCCGATGAAGGGTGGTCGTAGATCAGTTCTCTTGTCAAGGAAAGAAATACTAAGTAAAGGCAGACAACGAGGCGAAGATATCAGACTTGCCTCGAGACAGGAACATAGCATAGGGACATTGCTCCGGACTAGTGTTGTAATTGGTTGCAAAAAGCTCCTCAGCTTGGCGAGCTCCTCTTTGCTCCTAGTAGACTACTAGACATATTGTCTACTTTTCTTTTATGGAAGAGCTAAGTCCAAGAAGGGCTCTCCAAAGTAAATTGTCAAACTTTCGAACTCGCCTTGAAGTTTATGAATGATTGCAAGGCTAGCAAGAAGCAGGCTCACTTATGATCTGCTTAAATATTACATCCGGTTTTTTTTTAATCCCTCACATTCATGAAGCAGATTGTCGAAAAGGGCTTTCTGCAAGCAGGAAAACGACCTTTTTGACGATCCACAGGTTGTAGCTTGACCCTGGTCTCGGGACTTCGTCCCAAGTCACGGAGTCTTTGAAAAAGTTGTAAACAAAAGGAGTATACCCTATCCAATATATATTTTCCAAAGGCAACTAGTTAGTAAGACGGGTGTCAGTACCAAATCCTTAATCAGTAGTTCACTTTAACTACTAGTTAACGCACTACTAAAGCAGAGTAGCCAGCATGCGCACATCATGGCCATAGGAGCTCAGAGCTCAGCGAATGGAAGAAGCAGGCAGGGCTAGATAGGGTGGGCTTACTCACTCAAACAACTACTGTAGTAAGTAGCGCCAAAGCGCATAATAGACTGACTTATAAGCAATTACACGCAATCAACGGATGTTCATGCATTGACCCTAGATAATGCTTCAATCGACAGTCTCCGGATCTTGTTCGGTTTGGTCTGCTATAGAAGACTTATTACTTAGTGTCAGGACTTGGTTTAGACTATAAGGTGCCAATCCTTGGTCAGCCAAGCGAGGGTTACCCCTCGTATTTATGGGGTGGTGTCTCAGGCACCGATTTCCTTGTCCAGTAACTTGGTCTTGTCCAACCGAAGCAACAGCATTCTCGATAGGCGCCACTTTTAAGGTAGGAAATTCCCTTGGGTAAAAAAGTCTAAAAAATCCTCGCTTTTTAGCGCTTCTAGAAGCATAAAAGCGTCTGCAAGTGGGTGTATTCTGATAATTACACGAGCTCTTTTGGCAGAAAAGCGGAAACGTCCTTCGTCCTCTTTACACTTAGTTGCTTCAGCCTTCGTCTTTCGGTTTTAGGACTAACTTAGTCTTCTTTCAATAAATAGGTATTTAGTGAGTGACTCTTTCCGTCTTTACTTTAGGTTCATTACGGCAGTTGTTAGTTTCCTCTCTTTATCAGTTAATTCGGTATCGTTTATTAATTGCGTATATTAAGGGGAGTCTTTCCCCCAGGTGCGCCTAAAGTCTTATGTTCGATGATCCCTTTCCAAGCCGGGTTAAACCATCAGGCTCGACTAAGAAATCCATGCAAAAGACTCCTCCTAGTAACCATCCCCGAAATAAAGAAAGGTATTCTTGAAGACATGGCGGGCTTCAAGCTACACTACACCCTTCTTTGCTACCAAATCATAGATCTTCCAGAGAAGACCAAAGCGAATGAGCTCACTCGATTCGCGTCTGATCCTCCATGATTTCTCATAGACTGATGCAGAAAAGAAGTCACTTAAGGAAAAATCCGGTGAATTCGCGACACTCCAGTACCAACCAATGGACGTACCGAAGCAAATCCTTCATCCAGTTCCTGAGCAAAGACCACTCAAGGAAGTCCCGGACTCTTTCTGTTGGAAATAATTCATCCGGAGCCACCTTTCAATCCGAAGGTTTGTTTCATCTCTTGTTGAAGGAAGAAGTGAAACCTCGAAGAGTTGGAAGCGAAAGCTCAATCTGCCAAGCCACAATTCTAATGGATAGTCATTGTGACCCCAAGGCTTGGTGTACATAGCAAGAACCCGCAACAAGTGACGAGATCTTGTATGACTGAGTTTGACAAGGACCCTATAACCTTCACCACCTATCCTTACTAAGGTAGAGAATCTTCGTAATGATAGAATAAAAAAAAAAAAGCCAAAAGACCATATGGATGATGGTAAGCAAGCAAAGAACGAGCAGACATGGCAGAAAAATCCACGCGTCCACTCACCCTTGACGCAAAAGCGCTTAGCAAACTAAAATGCACCAGTGTCAGAAATCAGAGATTTTTTAGTTTCAATTTGAACTCCTAATTTATGAAGACACTGAAAATAAACTTAAAAAACTTGCGCATCAGCGATGACAACATCATCACCGAGCACATTGATTGGGGCACATCCACTAAAGTGGCTTTTGAACGAGACCTACCGGCTTAGGGGCAATTGCGACTCAAATGGGTGTACCCGGAACGGGGTCTAAATGGATCTGCTATAGCTACTCGATCTCGATCAAATGGCTCTGGATCTGTCTCTACATCTGGAGTATCCATAACAGGATATGGAACTCAATATCGATCTGAAACTGGAAGGGATGCTATTGGTGCCAGATTCGGTCCCTTTATCGGCGTTCTGGCCCTTTCTAAGTTGGTAAGTACCTCACAACTGTGGGCTTACGCCTTATGGTTCATGTTGGGGGAAGACCAGAGTCCAAAGCCGAACCAATGAAGGGTTCCAAACCTTGACTCGTTCAGGGATCCCAACCATTATCCCGTCGTTTCACCATCGAGCTATTAAAGATCGACGGGATCCAAGGCTTGTTAAGTTTTCTTGTTCACTGTTTAGTTTATCAAACATAATCTTTGTTTTGCCGTCCGGAAGAAAGATTCCTCCGACCACTATACATGTGAAAGGTTATAAGCCGGGGCCAGCTTGTGTTAAGATTTTGAGACACTTATGGTGTCTGCGTCTGAGATACTCCTGGCTTATTGCCCTGGTTATACCCGATTGCCTTTTTAATGAGGCTTTCGGTATCGACCTACCTGGTCTTCCGGTCCCAACACCTACAAGAACCCGTTAAGGGAGCCCTATTAGGTAAGGGGGCGTGGATCGTTCAATTCATTCAAGGAAACTGTCTGTCCTTCATAGTTTACCTATTGATGCGACAGCGCTTTTAACCTTAGTTAAGCCTTAGTCCTTGGCTGAGATTGGCCACGTTTGGTTTGACGACCAACTTTTTTATCCAGCTAGCTTTTCTCCGTGGTAAAAAAATTCTATTTGTGAGAGCTCCTTCGGCTCGGCTACTCTTTTTTTGAAAGGTAAGGTGGGGCCTTCCGAAAAAGGCATTATCAAAAAGAATGCCTATCTATACTATAAAGCGCTGAGTTGAAGAGGGAACAAGTCCCACAGAGAGATGCTAAGTGGGAGAAAGAGTCAAATTAGAATATCTTTTGGAATGGAAGACCCCCATCCACTGACTATAAGACTGCAGCCTAACACCCAAGTTAGCCTGACGATCAGCTAAATAAGTCCCTTCCCTCTTCACATGATGAATTTTAACTCAACATATATTGAAAAAGATTTTCTCCATATAAAAAAGAAATTTTTGGCCTGCGGTAATGGTTTCATCTCCTAAATTCTTTTTTTCTATGAAGATGGAAAGTGTTGTTCGAAATTTTCCCTCATTCCACTCGTCCAGCCCTCTTCACGAACTTGTACAATCGATGCCACAGAGATAGCCAACTCGATTATAAAAAAAATAAGGAAACGGGCGACGATTTGGCACCAGATATCCGGAGGTGTGGAAAGAGCAGCTGTGAGAAGCGGAAAAACCATCAAAAAACGACGATTGTTCGTGGAGGTTTCCACAGAAAGAGCCCTTGGTTCTGGCAAACGGATCACAATTACAGGTACCTGGGAGCATACCGATGGAATGAACGAAATACGAACAGTTAACATAATATAGTCATAGATCTTAGGTTGTAACTTGATCATGAGCGAATTTGTTGATGTTGCACCCATGAAGTATGGAAAGTGCCAAACATTGGGAACTACCCGGGAAAGAGTTAGGAACAGGAACAAGGAGAAGCGAGAACCACTTAAATGGAGGAATCTATTGTATTTCGTCCTTTGTTCCCCATAGCA